GGAAAGAAAAGAAGACAGCGGCAAGTTCACAGCAAGAAAATTAAATAAAGGGATTCGCAAATAAAAGAGCTAATGCCACGACCAGTCCATAAATTGTTAAAGCTTCCATAAAAGCCAGACTAAGCAATAAAGTACCCCGTATTTTACCCTCTGCTTCTGGTTGTCTCGCGATCCCTTCTACGGCTTGGCCCGCAGCAGTACCTTGACCAACTCCGGGTCCAATAGAAGCAAGCCCTACGGCCAATCCAGCAGCAATAACGGAAGCAGCAGAAATCAATGGATTCATGATAAGTGCCTCGCACCAAACTCAAGAATGGTTAATGATACAATCCACCAATGAATTCTGACTTATGCTTATGATCGATTACTAAGATCTATACGATTGAAGTCACTAAGAACTTCGTATTGACGTAATGCTATGATTGAACCAGCAGAACTACTTAGAGGTCTCGTTTTTAGTTCCTATCCGTGGAGTCTTTATCAATATCAATGCATCCGACTCTCGTTCTTCCATTTCTTTGTTTCGAACCATGCTTTCAATTCTGCGCCCTTTCTTTCTCTTCTATATGCTTGATTTCATCTGTTTATTCATTCGTCACAAATGAAACGTAAGGACTTCTATTGGAATCCTCATTGAAATTCTGAGTGGGATAGGAGCTGGGTGGTTCATAGAAAATCAGTTACTATCGACCATATACATTTCTTTCATAGTGTAACCCAACTATTCACATCTTAGATTCATCCGGATTCTAGAATCCTTCTTTGAACATACACAAGAGCTGTCTTCTAGCCATTCAAAAAGTATCTTTATATTTAAAATTCAGACCATCTCTTTCTCTTCTAGTAATGATTGCTCGGCTCCATCCCCGAGGTCGGCCTCGTCATCCAAGAAGTTATCCACGCTCCACTTACTGTTAGTCGCTATTTTCTAGCCATTCAAAAGGGTGTCTTTATATTTAAAATTCGGCCCATCTCTTTCTCTTCTAGTAATGATTGCTCGGCTTCATCCCCGAGGTCAGCCTCTTCATCTAAGAAGTTATCCACGCTCCACTTACTGTTAGTCGCTATTTTCTAGCCATTCCAAAGGGTGTCTTTATATTTAAAATTCGGCCCATCTCTTTCTCTTCTAGTAATGATTGCTCGGCTTCATCCCCGAGGTCGGCCTCGTCATCCAAGAAGTTATCCACGCTCCACTTACTGTTAGTCGCCGTCTTTCCCTTCCGCAGCCAGAGGAATCGGAGGCTTCAAAGGCTTCGACGGGGGAAACAAGAACCACGGCCAAAACAAGAGCATGTAACTTCCTCAACGTTACAGCATGGGTCTCAGATCGCGTCATGGTGTCAAACATGGGATTAACCAATCTCTTAGTGAGTGTAAGCAAGAGAAGTACGATCCACCGTAGTATTCGAATCATAAACATAAATTAATTTCCTTTTTTTCGCATGTGCAGGCTAGACACAAAATCCGCCATTGGTAGTTATTGAAAAATTCGACCCAGAAACGATATATATATATGACTGAGTTGTTTATCTGCATACATAACTAGCATACTCCCTTGCATGTTTGTTTCTCTTTTCGATCTGTTTCAGATCAAAAGATATTTTTGTGGTTATTATCGATCTATTTTATAGAAATATATATATATATATATTTCTATAAAATATATATATATATATACCCTAAACCCCTTTTTTAGGAATCATAGTGTTGTAATTCACTAAACAAATAGAATATTCATTGGGAATATGGCATAACATGGGCTAGAAACCTGGGGAAAAAGATCTTTTATTTTCCTTTTTTTTACTAAAGCATATCGGAATCTCTTTTGCTACTACTCTAGATCATATATACTCTATTTCTATCCCCCAATAGCTTATCTCGAAATAGCTTATCTCGAAATAGCTTATCTCGAGCCGCCCATACATATTACATATTGGGTTAGGATAAGCGAAACAAATGCTAAATCTATTTTCAAAGCTAGTCAATGATGACCCTCCATGGACTCGCCTATATAAGCCGCAGCTAAAGTTGCAAAAATAAGAGCTTGAATACCACTTGTAAATAATCCCAGAAACATGACAGGTATAGGAACCACTGAAGGTACTAAAGAAACAAGAACAAGAACTACTAATTCATCAGCCAATATATTCCCGAAAAGTCGAAAACTCAGTGATAGGGGTTTTGTGAAATCTTCTAGGATATTAATTGGTAAGAGGATTGGCGTTGGTTGAATGTATTTACCGAAATAACCCAAGCCGTTTTTGGTAAGACCCGCATAGAAATAGGCCACAGACGTGGGTAAAGCTAAAGCAACAGTAGTATTTATATCATTCGTGGGTGCGGCTAATTCCCCCTGGGGTAGCTCTATGATTTTCCGAGGTAAAAGAGCCCCTGACCAGTTAGAAACAAAAATAAATAGGAACATAGTTCCAATAAAAGGAACCCAAGCACCATATTCTTCTCCAATCTGAGTTTTGCTCAAGTCTCGAATGAATTCAAGGACATATTCGAAGAAATTTTGACCGTCGGTGGGAATGGTTTGTGGATTTCGAACAGCTATAGTGGTTGAACCTACTAAGATAGCAATTACGACCCAAGAAGTAATAAGCACTTGGGCATGGACTTGGAAACCACCTATTTGCCAATAGAAATGTTGGCCTACTTCCACACCGGATAGATCGTATAACCCTTTTAGGGTGTTGATGGAACATGGTAGAACATTCATATTGCCCTCTGACAGAAGTAGAACTTAATAAAAAGGAATTATTTTGATTCCACTATCTTTTTCTCGACTCGCCTACTTGAATCGTGTATTTCAGATACCAAGGAATCCTCGAAAATCCCCAGTGATTGTTCTCTCGTTTTTTTTTTTTTAGATTCAGGAAAAGGAACCAATTCCATAAATCCATAAATTTCCCGAAGTCATTGACTTATCTTATTATTAATCAACGATTTGTTATAGAGCTAGAACGGCCCTCACAAATTGCCGAGACTAATTTGTTAAGAATGAATCGAATTGAACGTATAGAGTCATCATTGCTTGGAATCGGAAGATCCACAAGATCCGGGTCACAATTTGTATCGATTAAACAAATCGTTGGAATTCCTAAAGTTATACATTCGCAAATAGCCTTATAGCCGTCTTGCTGATCAACGACGATTACAATATCAGGCAACCTCGTCATATATTTGATCCCACCCAGAGAGGTTTCCAAGTGATATAATCGTCTCTTCAAGATTGCTGCATCTCTTTTAGGAAGACGGTTGAGTCTTCCCGTCTTTTGTTCCGCTCTCAAATTGCGGAACGTATGAAGTCTCCTTTCTGTAGTGGACCAATTCGTTGACATCCCACCGAGCCATTTTTTATTAACATAATGACACCGAGCCCTTATTGCAGCTGATGCGACTGAATCAACTGCTATTTTTTTAGTACCAACTATTAAGAATTCTTTTCCCGTACTCGCTGCATCAAAAACTAAATTACAAGCTTCTGATAAAAAACGAGCAGTTCTAGTAAGATTTGTAATATGCATCCCTTTACGCTTTGCAGAGATGTAAGGTGCCATGCGAGGATTCCATTTCTTAGTCTTATGCCCAAAATGAATTCCTGCTTCCATCATCTCTTCCAAATTGATGTTCCAATATCTTCTTGTCATTTTTCCCCACACTTCCTCTTTTTTTTTATTTTTTTAGAGACGAGGTGCCCTAAATAAAGAATTGTTCCGACGGAACCTTCTACCGGAGATTGACCGTTGATCCACGGGCCAAGCCATGAATTCCTTTCTATTCGTTATTATCTTTATTACTAAATCGAATAACCGGACTAGATAGTGAAAGTAAAGTTAAAGGGATGAATTTGCTCTTAGAAATCATGAAATCCCGCAAATTAGGATAGATCATGGACTTTGGTTGGGATGCAAGAATCAAATAATTCTCTGTGTTGGAATAAAATATCTCTTATTTCCCCTCCGAATAGATTCTTCTTTTTCATTTCCAAAGGACTGTTGCTGCGTTGCCTTGAACGGGACACGAATCCTTTGAATCCGGTACCAACAGGTATCATACCCCCCAGAACAACGTTCTCTTTCAGGCCTTTCAACCAATCGATACGACCTCGTAGAGCGGCTTTTGCTAAAACCCGAGCAGTCTCTTGAAAACTTGCTTCGGATATGAAACTTTGAGTATTCAGAGACGCCCTCGTTATTCCCAATAGGACAACTCGATAACAGATCGCTTCTTCCAAAGCGCGCGCTGTTCGTTCCGCCCGCAACAATCCTATGAGTTCTCCAGGTGAAAAAACATTAGACATTCCATCTTCTGAAACCAACACTTTTGATGTTATTTGACGCACAATAATTTCTATATGCTTATTATGGATTTGCACCCCCTGGGATCGATAAACCGTTTGAATCTTATTAACCAAAGAGATACGGCTTTGTGCTATGGTTAACTCAGCGCCAATCACGAATCCCCAAGGAATTCCAAGAATTCTTGGTATACATTCGTTCCAACCTTCCACCCTCTCTTCTAGGTTCATTGAAATTGAATCAATCGAACGCGCTTCGAACACTTGTTCGACTTTTGGAAGACCTTGCGTTATATCACTCGATCGCGATTTTTCATAGATAAATGTAACTACTGTATCTCCTTCGGAAAGGATTGTCCCATAATGGCCATGAACGGTGGCTCCGGGAGTAGCCAAATAGGGCTTAGCAGATCTTATTACTAAAGAGTCAACATGAACAATTATAACCTGCCCAGATTTGAGGGGCGGTCCATATTTGGATATACATACATTTTCACAAATCAACTGTCCAAGGGGAATGATTATCGATGTCTCTTCACAATAGGCGGGCTGGAGCGAATCCCAATTCAAATTGAATGGATTCAAAATCATGTTACTGCATCGATTGGGATTCGAAATTCTCCCACTTTCATCCATTAAATAATAGTTAAGTACTTGGAAAGTCTGTTTGAAATTCTCAAGGAGCAAATATTTTTTTACCAAGATCTGATTATGAGTTATTAAGTGGTAAGATGGAGAAAAATGCGCAATTTTCGGCACAATCCCTAAAGGACCCGACGAATTCCTAATTGGAATTCGGAGATCCCTTTTACTTTTCATTGATTTTTTTCTCACATTGTTGTTATATTTCAAACCCTTGAATGGGCCCATTCGAGAACAATTAGATGATGACAAAATGATCAAAGACTGGCATTCCTTATTTCGACTCAACAACGTACGACTAGTTCCTTGATGTTGGGTAAGTGATTGTTGAATCCTTCCCTTGGAAGAAAAAGGTTTGAGATTCATACAAGCTACTCCATTATCGGGGATCAATCCCGCCCCGGCCGGATCATTCCTTTTTCTGTTATACGCGGACTTCGCTAAGTCGATTCTTAGGAAATCTCGAATCAGATCATTGACTCTTACTTCAACAAAGGAAGTATGAACCTCCTCTCTAGACGAACCCTTTTTGTCTTGGTCCCAATTCAAAACTAAACAAGTTCGAACTGATTGAATACTTGTGTGAGAAATTCTTCGAAGTGTTTTGATATTTCCATAAAGGATATACTTGACAACTCTAAGTTGCAAACTCTCCCTTTCCTGCAAGAGATCGGAGGGGAAAAGCGTTGCTAAATAAATATCGTCTTCTCTTTCATCCGGGCCTACGGGTCGAACCAAAACAAAAGACTTTTTCTTGATAGGTGTGATCTGTTGGACATAGATCCCATTTTTCCATTTTTTTTTTGCCTTTTTTTTTCCCGTGACTGGTAGTATTAAGATGCCGCTATGCCAGGATATATTATCTGGCTCTCCAGGAAAATGGATCTCTCCAGAAAAGATTTTTAGTTCAATTTCCCCCCCTTTTTTCTCTACTTGGACCAATCCGCCTACCCGGCTTCTTATATTGAAAGTAATTTGGGTATCTACTCCAACAATACTATTGTTCCGCACCATTATGGAAGAGGATCCGGGTAATATATGTACTTCCTTGGGAATGAAAACTCCTTTCTTTTGGTATTTTTGCCTCACTTTTTTGGCTCTTTGAGACTCAATCAAATCCTCTTTTTTGACGATGGAATGCGTCTCTCTAGTCCCATTTTGAGTACTTCCCAAACGGTTTCTTCTGTATTGGGGATCATCGAAATAAGCAAGAATACTCTTTCTATGGAAAATGCCATTTATGGGTATTTCCATCGAGATACCTGAACGAGCTATTTGTTCTCTTTCTCGTTCGTGATTAGATTGGAATGGAATGATGCATCTATTTCTTCGCCTCTTTGCGAATAAATCAGAATTTTCGTGGAGAATGGCAGGATCGATGAAATTACCATGACCATTGCCTAGGATTTGATCAGGTCCTGAATAATCAAGAACCCCTCGGACCCTTTTACCAGAAGGCCCCGCACTAAACAAATTATATCTCACTTGATCATTAGTCACTGAGAAGCTAGACGTAGATCTTCGTTCAGCAGAAAGAGAACGAATATTCATTTGATCTTGATTCTTGTGGAGTGAAAAAGGGACTCTACTGGATCTGTGCAGACCCCCTGATAATATCCATAAATGACTTGTTTTTGGTAAGAGATGAACATTCCCATATGTGGATTCAGGTGCATGATAGACATCCTTACTCCAGTGCATTTCTCCCTCTAAGTCAGAATAAATATGTTTTCGAACCTTCTCTTTCAAATTCAAGGTGGATGTTCCCGCGCGAATTTCGGCAATCACTTGTTCTGATTCTACATATTGATCATTTTGAACTAACAGAAAACTTTTTGGTGGAATATTCACATTATGTGTAATATCCTGACTCTCAATAGTGACAGCCAGGTCTAGATAACATAGAAAAGCAGGATGTCCATGACGTGTACGTGTGGGATGAACGAAATCCTCATTAAATCGAATTGTTCCATTAGAGGGGGCTCGCACATATTCGGCAGCACCACCTGTGAACACTCCACCGGTATGAAAAGTTCTTAATGTTAGTTGAGTCCCCGGTTCCCCAATAGATTGACCCGCAATAATACCTACGGCTTCTCCCAATTCGACCAGGTCCCCATGAGTGGTACTTCGACCATAGCATAATCGGCAGATCCAAGATGTACTTCTGCAAGTGAAGGGGGTTCGAATCGATATTGGTTGTGCTCGAAAGGTTATGAGTCGTTTGACAAGTCCAATCCCAATATCTTGATTTCGAATGGCGATGCATCGCGAACCTATATAGATATTGTCTGCTAATACACGACCCATTAATGTTTGGATCAAAATTCTTTCTGTCATCATCCCCGCTCCAGGATTCACAGAAGTCCCCCGGATGGTACCACAATCTGTTCTACGTACAATAATGTGTTGAACTACTTCAACAAGTCTGCGCGTGAGGTATCCAGCATCGGAGGTTCGTATAGCAGTATCCACAACCCCCTTGCGGGCTCCGTAGCAAGAAATTATATATTCCGTTAAAGAGAGTCCTTCGCGAAAATTGCTTTGAATGGGTAAATCAATCATTTGTCCTTGGGGATCTGACATTAATCCTCTCATACCTACTAATTGGTGTACCTGAGATGCATTTCCTCTAGCTCCCGAAAAGGACATTATATGAACCGGATTCAACGGATCAGTCATCCGAAAATTCGGATTCATTTCTTGTCGCAAATACTCACTTGTAGAATACCATATCTCAATGGATTGACGTAATTTTTCTACCGCGTGTACATTCCCATAATGATGGTGTTTTTCCAAAATCAAACTTTGTTGTTCAGCGTCTTGAACTAGCCATCCTTTAGAAGGTATTGTTAAAAGATCATCAATTCCTAATGAAATGGATGTAGCAGTGGCTTGCTGGAAACCCAGAGTCTTTACTTGATCCAGGATGTGTGCTGTGTATGCCATTCCAAAGTGATCTATGAATCTGCTAATAAGTCGTTTTATGGCAGTTCCATCTATCGCTTTATTGTGAAAGACCAGATCGGCCCTTTCTACCATAAGTACCTCCATATTCCGCTGAGTAGGATTCGACCAACAATAGGTTTGAGTCAGTGATTTGAAGACTTCCTTTCCTCGATTTTGAGTCGCGTAGAAATTCAGGAATTAGAAATTAGAATCCTAGTTGAATCGGAGATACACGAATTCCCACGGGTATCATAGAATTACTTAGCTTAGGTCCCCTATGGGCAGGCCTGGCAAAATCCTCCTATGGCTTCTTCGATTTCGCGATAAAAAGAAATATGGCCAACAGTGGTTCGAATGTAGAGACAAGGGATTTCTTTTTTTACACTTCTTACTATTAGATAGTGACCAAAAATCTCATGATAGGTACCTAAAGATTCATATTGAACTTCGATGGGAACTTCTCTTGATGCAATAATGCGTTGATCGAGTCGCCACCGGAGCCACAAAGGACTCTCTAATTTGATTCGTTTCTGCCGATAAGCCCCAAGTGCATCATAGGAACCACAAAAATAGGGCTCTTTCTCTTTTGTATACTTATAGTTATTCTCGTCCATTTTCTCGTTTTGATAGTTTATGCGATTCCACGGATTATACCTATTTGCACAAATACCTCGACGATTCCCGATCGTTAATACATAGAGTCCCATAAGCATATCTTGAGTTGGTACGCAAATGGGATCTCCGATAGCTGGAGACAAGAGATTCATATGAGAAAACATAAGTAAACGCGCCTCCGCTTGAGCCTCCAATGATAAAGGTACATGAACAGCCATTTGATCCCCATCAAAGTCTGCATTGAATCCCTTACGAACTAATGGATGTAAACAAATAGCACGCCCTTCCACTAAAATAGGTTGGAATGCCTGGATGCCTAATCTATGCAGAGTGGGTGCTCTATTCAGCAATACAGGGTGCCCCTGTATAACTTCTTGAAGTATTTCCCATACAATTGGTTCTTTTTCCCGAATTTGCCTTTTAGCAACTCCTATGTTGGAAGCAACGTGTTGTCTGAGTAGACCACGAATTACAAATGTCTGGAAAAGCTCTATTGCTAGTTCGCGAGGCAATCCACATCTATGCAATGAAAGCGAAGGGCCCACGACAATGACGGAACGGCCCGAATAATCGACCCGTTTCCCAAGCAAAGTCTCGCGAAATCTTCCCTCTTTACCTTCAATTACAGCCGAAAACGACTTGTAAACCTTATTATGACGGTCCTTCATTGGCTGTCCGCGGAGCCCATTATCAAGAAGTGTATCCACGGCTTCCTGCACTAATTTCTCCTGAGACATTATTGAGTCCCCTGGCGAAGATTCTTTTAATAGCCTGATAAGAGAGTTGTTTCGAAAGATAACTCTTCTATAGAGTTCATTAATATCCGAACTCATGAGTTTCCCCCCATCTATCTGAATGATCGGTCTCAATTCGGGAGGGAGCACTGGTAATAGGCACAAAACCATCCGTTCTGGTTCTACATTTGTTTGAAGAAAATGCTTAGCTAATTGCATGCGTCTAACCAAAAAATCCTTTCTTCTTCCAATTTTTCTATCTTCCCATTCATTACTGGTGGTCTCTTCTTTCCCTAGATCTTTCCATTCTACTAATGAATCATCTATAATAAGTCGCAAATCCGAATCGGCTAATTGTTCTCTGATAGCACTGGCTCCAGTAGAGATTTCTCGATTTCGAAATGTATTGAAGCCTTGAGTAGTAAAAAAAAGTGGGATGCTGTATTTCAGAGATTGAATTTCAGATTTGAATGAGCCTCGTAATCGTAAGAAAGTCGGTTTTTTAGCTACGACCCTAGCAAAATAAAAATTGGGATAGGTTCCTATAGAATTTCCCCCCTTCAAAATCGGACGTGAAGGTTTCCTTTCATCCGGCTCAAGTAGTTACACCAAATAAAGAAGGGTGTTCTTATTCTCAAATTTTGTTCTATAAAACCCCCAACCAAACAAAGGTCTACTCCTTACTCAAGTTCCCAGTCAGGACCAACCAACATTTCATTGATTCATTCTTCCTTTTATTTAGATCTTTGATTTCTATTTTATGAATTCCTTATTCAATATTCAATTAGGGCCTAACATGAAATGTGAAATTCTTGAGTAGTCTACTTCCCTTCCAATGATGAATCCCTCTCAAATCAAAGAAAAAGAATTCCTTGGAACTCATAAGGGATTTACTTGTCTATGTATCGTTCGATTCGATCTTTTAGGTCCCTACTTCACCTCGACGGTTATGATATGATGTCCTTAAGGCCTATATGCGATGAATAGATCCCTGTAACCATGTCATAGTTGCTTACTTGAACAGATTCTAACAGACATGGAATGGCGAATTCCACGAAAGAAGTCTTTTTCACGAGGTACAACCAGCAATTCCTATGTATCTGTTGCGGAATCGACCATAGATCAATTCCCTTTTCTTTGGAAGTATTAAATACCCCCATAAGAACTCTGAGCTTCATGCTACTCCTTCCAAGAGACATGTCAGAATCAGGGCATCCCAATCGGATTGAATGGGATGACAGTTTTTCATTCCCAATCTGTAAAATCAGAATTTTGATCAAATCACACATCGCAGTATACTAGGTCTTCTAATTTTTTAAGAGGTTTATCTAAAAGATTCGCGATATAACTAGGAAGACGTTTCAAATACCACACATGAGTTACCGGGCATGCTAGCTTGATGTAGCCCATTTGAGATCTTCGTATCCGAGAATCAACAAATTCGACTCCGCATTGGTCACAAAATTTCGGGTCTTCTTTTTCATTGCGGATGACTCGATAATTTCCACAAGCACAAATTCCACTCTTTATAGGCCCAAAAATTCTTTCACAAAACAAGCCACCTTTTTCCGGTTTATTCGTTTTGTAATTAAAAGTATGGGGTTTTGTTACCTCTCCAACTATCTCTCCATTAGGTAGGGTTTTCTTGGCCCAAGCACTTATTTGTTCAGGAGAAACTGATCCAATTCGGAGTTGTTGATGTTTATATCGGTCGATCATATCATAGAAGAAAATTTCTGATTTATTCCGATCAAGCTTCCTTCCTATTAATCTGGAAATTCTTCTCAGATACAAGGAAATGATTCAATTCCAGAGCCAAAGATCGTAGTTCTCGAACGAGCAATCGAAAGGATTCTGGAGCATCCTCAGGTTTAGGTAATGCTCCTCCACTGAGTGTAGTCCCAAGGACTTCCTGCCGAGTTCTAATATGATCAGATTTATAAGTAAGCATCTCTTGTAAAATATGAGCAACGCCAAATCCCTCTAGGGCCCAAACTTCCATTTCGCCTACCCGCTGTCCGCCTTGGTTGGCCCTTCCTCTAAGCGGTTGTTGTGTAACAAGCGCATAAGGCCCACTGGAACGCCCATGGATTTTATCATCAACTTGATGAATTAATTTCAGGATATAGGGCTTTCCTATGATAACAGGTTGGTCAAAAGGATCTCCCGTTCTTCCATCAAATATTCTGCTTTTTCCCGGATACTCGGGTTCAAATACCCATGGATTCGCTGTCTGCTTACTGGCTTCGTATAATTCCGAAAACACTAGTTTTCTCGAAGCCCCTTGTTCATATCTCTCATCAAAGGGCGCTATTCGATAATGCCTGTCTAGCAGATCTCCCGCTAACCCGAGTGAGCATTCAAATATCTGTCCTACATTCATTCGTGATGGGACTCCTAATGGGTTGAATACCATATCAACCGGTGTTCCATCTTGCAAATAAGGCATATCTTGTCTAGGCAAAATTTTTGAAATGATACCCTTATTCCCATGTCTTCCAGCTACTTTATCCCCTACTTTGATGTCACGTTTCTGTGAAATATATACACGAATCATTTCTGGATGATAACAGGAATCTCCCTTTTTCTGGATCCATCTCACATCAATAACTCGCCCTCTGCCACCTATAGGTAGTTTTAGACAAGTTTCCTTTGCAGTGGATACCTGAATGCCAAGTATGGCTCGTAATAATCTATCTTCCGGGGCACACGAAGATTCTTGCATCATCTGAGGCGTTAATTTACCTATTAAAATATCGCCCGTTTCTACCCAAGATCCGAGCATCACAATTCCATTTCTGTCTAAATGGCGGAGTAAATGGGCTTCTAAATGTGGTATTTCATTAGTGATTCTTTCAGGACCTTCACTTGTCACATGAGTCTGGATTTCATATTTTCGTATGTGAAAAGAAGTATAAATCTCTCCATATACCAGACGTTCACTAATGAGTACCGCGTCTTCAAAATTGTAGCCTTCCCATGGCATATAAGCTACTAATATGTTTTTTCCCAAAGCGAGTTCGCCACCAACTGTAGCAACACCATCCGCTAAAATTTGCCCCTTTTTAATGCAGTTACCCCGCTGAACCTGGGATTTTTGATGCATACAAGTATTCTTATTAGAACGTTGATACATAAGCAATGGAATGTTTCGAGTGTCTCCATGACTTGAAAAAAGGATCTTGTCGCTATCGGTATAAAGGATCTTTCCCTCATGTTCGGCTATCGCAGAAACCCCCGAATCGAGAGCCACTTGGCGTTCCAACCCAGTTCCAACAATGCACTTCTCGGACCGAGAAAGCGGAACTGCTTGACGTTGCATATTTGAACTCATTAAAGCCCGATTTCCGTCATTGTGCTCGATAAAAGGAATGAGAGAAGCTCCAATCGAAAAATATTGGAAGGGAAAAATGCTTCGAAGATGAATCTGTTCCCATGCGATAGTCAGGTATTCTTGACGGTATCGAGCTGGAACAATCTGTTCTTCCTGAATGCCCGAATTCAACGCTAAAGAAGTTCCTGTGGATACCATAGAGTATTCATCTCTATTTGATGATAAATAAACCATCCGCTCCTCTTTGGATCTTTCAGAAATTTCAAAAAAAGGGCTTTCTAGAGACCCCCCGTGACCAATCCTAGCATGAATCGCGAAGGATCCAATAAGTCCAACATTAATTCCTTCAGACGTGTCAATTGGGCAAATACGTCCATAGTGACTAGGGTGGATATCTCGTATCCGAAAACTTGCCGTTCGCCCGGTCAATCCTCCAGGACCCAAATAACTCCATTTTCGCCCATGAACTGTTGGTGTCAATGGATTAGTTTGATCCAAAACATGAGATAAGGGATGGAGTCCGAAAAAGGATTCATAAGTGGTTGTTAATGGAGTTGAAGTTACCAAATTACGAGGAGTCGTTATCAATTTTCTACAGAGAGTTTCTCGAACCGCATCTTCTAAACGACCCAGAGCCAATCCGAATTGATCTTGTAAGAGATCCGCTACAGAACGAATACGCTTATTTTTCAAGTGATTCATATCGTCAAGTGGACCCATTCCAAATTTCATTCCGATCAAATGATCCGCAGCTGCCAATACATCTCGCGGTAACAAAAATGTATTGTTCTGAGGTATATCAAGATTCAGTCTCTGATTCATATTTCGTCGACCAATCTTTCCTAACTCACATCTTTGTTGAAAAAATTTCTTTTGTAATTCCTTACATAAGAACTCGGACTCAGAAAATAAGGGATCACCACCCACACAAGCAAATTGTTGATAAAATTCTAAAATGGCATTTTCTTTTGACCTGATCTTTTTTTTCTCCTTATCATTCGGGAAAGACAAGAAAATTTCAGGGTAGCAAACATTATCTAGAATTTCTCTTAGATTCGAACCCATAGCTGATGATGGAACTATAATGGATATTTTTTGTTTCCTACTCACACGAGCCCATATCCTTGCTTTTCGATCAATCTCTAATTCTGATCTTCCTCCCCAATCCGATATTATGGTGCCGGTATAGATAGTAATTCCCTTAGGGTCCAACTCTGAACGGTAATAAATACCGGGGCTTTGCAATATTTGATTGATCACAATTCTGTATATTCCATTAACTATAAAGGTACCCAGGGAATTCATTAGAGGAATGTTTCCAATCAATATGGTTTGCTCTTGCCTATTCCTACGGGTTTTCAAAATTAATCCCGCAGGTACATATAATTCAAAAGAATATGTGAGTGATTCATACACAGCGTCTCGTTCTTTTATCAAAGGTTCTACCAATTGATATCTTTCTACAAAGAATTGAAATTCAATTTCTTGATCGGGATCTTCTATTTTTGGGAACTTATAAAGTTCTTCCATCAAGCCCTCATCAATGAACCTACAAAATCCCTCAAATTGTATCTGATTAAACCCAGGTATTGTAGACATTCCTTCATTTCCATCTTGTAGCATCTTAAGTTTCCTCTTTTTCAAAAAAATCCCATTCATTATTAGCTCATTCTTCCTCGAACCCTCTGGGGCGAGCTAGCAATGATGGACTGTATATTTTGTTTACTAAATCGCATGAAATTTGATCCAACTCTATATCATATATGGAATGTAGAAAATACGTGTGGGGAGAGGTTAAAAGAGAAGTTTATACTCAAATTCGAATTTTCAACAGATACAAATTTAGAAAATATTCCTAGAAACATAATTTTGTCGATGAGATTTGTGGAGTCTTGTTATAGAATATCCAAAGTCATCCAATATAGGATATTACGACCCTTTGGTGGTACCAGAAAAAGAAAGAATTCAGGATTGGATCGGTTCTCTTTGAATGAGAGAAAGACAGAATAATCAGGAACAGAATAGAATCGAGTTTTTTAGCATTTCACTTTTGCTCCACTTTTTCGCCGATTCCAGTGTTCAAATGCTCAAAAAAGGATTCGCAGAAAAGAAAGACATTTTTACCCAGTTGTTATTTGTTAGTAGAATTCATGGACTCTGGTTGAAGTAGGTAAGTGGGGTTGTGCCTAGGAAGCGCACGCAGCTATAGCTATTTTACTATCCGCTACTATCCCAGTTATACTTCAGGCAACACAGGCCAGACCGTGCTATATCATAATTTCTAGTCTATTATTATTCCATGAATAAGAGATTAAGAAGAATTCCCCGCATTCCCTTATATAGGCATATATAGCTACGATACCTGATTAGGGATATCTGATCTGTGTCACAATTTCTGTTCTGGGGTTTACATAGATACAGAATTCTTGTTATAATGGAAAGTGAATTGAAAGGGATTGATTCTTGCTAAAGACTAGATACTGATTAGTTGTGTATCAACTTACTTAATTAGATTAAACACAATTTGGGATCCACAAACCTTTCCGGAATTCAAGTCAATAGTTAATGGTTCCAAGCTTGTCCTACCTTTTTTCTGTAATGTCAAATCTACATTTTCTCTTTCAGTATAAACAGGGGGGTTAGTTCTTGATGTTTTGAGATTTGAGATACGCTACAATCAATCGAAGGGAGCCAACTGGATCCAAAGAAAGGAGGAAGGATTCCTTTTTTCCTTTTTATAAAGTTTATAAAGAAAGGGATCAGGAAACCGGGATTCAAGATGCAAATCCCATAAACCTAAAAAAGGAGATTACGGAATAGCGCCCAAAGAGGGGGAAATCCTCCTAACTATTTTCTATCATTTTGGCGACATGGCCGAGGGGTAAGGCGGGGGACTGCAAATCCTTTTTCCCCAGTTCAAATCTGGGTGTCGCCTGATCAACAACAACCAAAAAACGAAATCCCTTATTTTTTCTGCTGATACGAGAAAACTTGACACATTTTTGCCCCAGCAGCAGCGGAATAAGATAAAAAGACTAAGACGGCTGGTACTTGCTTTCTTTTTAAAATCTGTAGACTCTATTCTATCTCAACCCTTGCGTCTAGGCTCCAAGGAAGGATTCTAGTATAGGAAAGTCTAGCTATCAAGACTTACGAATCCCCTTACACTATGTCTACTGACTGAGTTTTGGTTTTGATTGGATAGTCGGGTGGGGAATCCTATTATTTGTTATGGAAAGGGTGTAAGATACCTTGGATACAAACTTCCGAGAGTCTCTGAATGCTCAGACATCCAATCCAAGATTGGATAGAGAATTGCCTTGGTTTGATAGACTCAGAAAAAACCTTCTTTCTTTTCGGTAACCCCCAATCAAGAATGTAATAGAATAGACCCGACTGTCTCTGTGAGACAGTCGGGAGATTTTAAGTATTAGATCAAAGGGGTAGGTAGAGATATGTAATAGGTAGTGCTCCATCTTGATTGTCCATCATGTTTCCGTGATCAATAAAAGAAATAGTGGATCTTACTATTTCTAAATATTCCGTTAATAACATTCACTTGACAATACTTGAGAATACCAAAGGAGTAACTTCCTCTCTTACTTGTGTTTAACGTTTACCGATTCTACCAGAAATCTTATAGCTGTTTCTTGTGGGTGGAGTTAGTGAATTGATTTCTTAATAGCGTTTGGCGCAGAGTCCCTTTTTGACTCTGCGCCATGGATTCCACTATTATTAGAGTAATGATCAATAATGGAAGAATTCCTTGATAGTTATAGAGATGGGGGACATCATTCACATGGATATAGTAAGTCTTGCTTGGGCTGCTTTAATGGTAGTCTTTACATTTTCTCTTTCACTTGTAGTCTGGGGAAGAAGTGGACTCTAGAGATACGACTCATTGAGTGGAGTTGAGTAATGAAACTTTATCAATTATTTGATATATGGTTCTGCAAAACGTTTCTAAAGAAAAAAACCTCCATTTCCAAATTCTACTGGAATCGAGTAATGGAATCTAGGAATAATAAAATAACCTTTCAATAAAATCAATAAAAAAAAATGATTTCAAGAATTCCCATGTTTTTAGTCTAGATCTCTAGAAAGTACAACTTTCTAGACTAATTGATAATGTGGTAGAAAGGTTCATAGAGCTCTTTCTACCACATTATACTATCGGATCTTCTATACTGCTAACTCTAGCCCCCTTTTTTCATTTAATACTAATCCGTAAAATTGGAATCCCTTTCATTTCTTCAATCATGGATAAGAACTACGAAGTCAAGCTTCATTCAAATTAATCATTTTGACTGACTGTTTTTACATATATGATAAGTAAAAAGGCAGTAGGAACTAGAATGAACAGTGCAGTAGCAATAAATGCGAGAATATTTACTTCCATAATCTCATCGTTTTTTTTTATTTCACAATAACTCGGGATCTAATCCCATAGAGATGAGAAATCGTCTCCTGTAAATTCAATGAGATGAATTGCATCCCCATGATATTTGATATTCAAATTGAATGGAATCCATATCATGAATACCAATATATGATCTCTCAAATGGATTCATCGTCGAGAATTTCATAGTATAATATAACATAAGAAGATCCTTTATCCATAACAAATTCAATTTTTGATTCCTGATCCAATCTTGCTTTTTTCAGTTTTTCCACTCTTTTCGATGGTCCTCCTTATACAATCATCGGCTAAGGTATTATCTGACCCGTCTTCCATTAGTCACAAACAGTAGAACTGAAATGAAAAAAAAAGAAGGAGTTAAGTTCGAAACTAAGGTTTTTTTCATTTTTCAGGATCTTCTTTTCTTGACAGACAAAGAGGTGTGAGAAAGAGGGGTCCCGGTCTAAAATCTCGAAGATTTCGAGAAATTCACTATTTGTTTTTGAGTTTGCTCTTTCGTG